GTTTAATGTAGCTTATAACAAAGCAAGGCACTGAAAATGCCTAGATGAGTAAATTACTCCATAAACATAAAGGTTTGGTCCTAGCTTTTTTATTAATTATAAGCAAAATTATACATGCAAGAGTCATCACTCCTGTGAGAATGCCCTACAAATCTTATAGATCTAAAGGAGCAGGTATCAAGCACACCCATGGTAGCTTACAACACCTTGCTTTGCCACACCCCCACGGGATACAGCAGTAACCAAAATTAAGCTATAAACGAAAGTTTGACTAAGTTATGCTATATTTATTCTAAGGGTTGGTAAATCTCGTGCCAGCCACCGCGGTCATACGATTAACCCTAATTAATAAACTTCGGCGTAAAGAGTGTTAATAAACCAAACAAAATAAGATTAAATTTTACCTAAGTCGTAAAAAACACCAGGCAAAAAAAAGCCCATTAACGAAAGTAATCTTAACAAACATGAAAACACCAAAGCTGAGACCCAAACTGGGATTAGATACCCCACTATGCTCAGCCATAAACACAAATATTTAACAACAAAAATATTCGCCAGAGAACTACTAGCAACAGCTTAAAACTCAAAGGACTTGGCGGTGCTTTAAACCCATCTAGAGGAGCCTGTTCTATAATCGATAAACCCCGATATACCTCACCACTTCTCGCTAATTCAGTTTATATACCGCCATCTTCAGCAAACCCCACAGGGAATTAAAGTAAGCACAACTATTATCATAAAAACGTTAGGTCAAGGTGTAACCAATGAAGTGGAAAGAAATGGGCTACATTTTCTTTTATAAGAACATATAAAACAGTAATCCCTATGAAAATTAAGGATTTAAGGAGGATTTAGTAGTAAATTAAGAACAGAGAGCTTAATTGAACTAGGCCATAAAGCACGCACACACCGCCCGTCACCCTCCTCAAATATATATACTCAAATTTACAAAAATTTAAAATATAAGAGGAGATAAGTCGTAACAAGGTAAGCATACTGGAAAGTGTGCTTGGAAAAACAAAGTATAGCTTAACTAAAAGCACCCGGCCTACACCCGGAAGATCTCAAATAAACTGATTACTTTGAACTAATTCTAGCCTAACCTTCACAAAACCTAAGTATAATAAAACAATAAAATAAAACATTCACAATAAAAAGTATAGGAGATAGAAATTTACATAAGCGCTATAGAAATAGTACCGTAAGGGAAAGATGAAAGAATAATAAAAGTAAAAAACAGCATAGATTAAATCTAGTACCTTTTGCATAATGAGTTAACTAGACAAACTTTGACAAAAAGAACTAAAGTCAAAAACCCCGAAACCAAACGAGCTACTTTTAAACAGCTAAGATATTGAGCAAACTCGTCTATGTGGCAAAATAGTGAGAAGATTTAAAAGTAGAGGTGAAAAGCCAATCGAGCTTGGAGATAGCTGGTTATCCAAATAAGAATTTCAGTTCAACTTTAAGATTTTTCCCTAAAACCATAAAATTTAAATGAAATCTTAAATGTTAAATTAAGGAGGGACAGCTCCTTAAATAAGGATACATCCTTCAACAGAGGGTAAAAAATATACTCACCATAGTTGGCCTAAAAGCAGCCACCAATTAAGAAAGCGTTCAAGCTCAACAAAACAATCCATAATATACCTAAAATATATAATAAACCCCTGTAAAAACAATTGGATTAATCTATAAAAATATAGAAGAAATAATGTTAACATCAGTAATTAGAACTATTTCTCCTTGCACAAGTATAAGTTAAATAACTTAACCAGTTAACAATTCTATAATAAATACACCTAACAAGTCTAATATTAAAAAAATTGTCAACCCGACCCAGAAGTGCAATAAGGAAAGACCAAAATAAGTAAAAGGAACTCGGCAAACACAAACCCCGCCTGTTTACCAAAAACATCACCTCTAGCATCACAAGTATTAGAGGCACTGCCTGCCCAGTGACACCTAATGTTAAACGGCCGCGGTATCCTGACCGTGCAAAGGTAGCATAATCACTTGTTCTTTAAATAAGGACTAGTATGAAAGGCTAAACGAGGGTTTAACTGTCTCTTTCTTATAGTCAATGAAATTGACCTCTCCGTGAAGAGGCGGAGATTAAAAAATAAGACGAGAAGACCCTATGGAGCTTAAATTAAATAATTCACTTCTTTATTATAAATAATCAATAAGAAATAAAAAAAAAGAATTATGAATTAACTATTTTGGTTGGGGTGACCTCGGAGTAAAACTAAACCTCCGAATGATATTAACCTAGACTTACAAGTCAAAGATATTATCATAAATTGACCCAGAAAATTCTGATCAACGAACCAAGTTACCCTAGGGATAACAGCGCAATCCTATTCTAGAGTTCATATCGACAATAGGGTTTACGACCTCGATGTTGGATCAGGACATCCAAATGGTGCAACCGCTATTAAAGGTTCGTTTGTTCAACGATTAAAGTCCTACGTGATCTGAGTTCAGACCGGAGTAATCCAGGTCGGTTTCTATCTATTAAATATTTCTCCCAGTACGAAAGGACAAGAGAAATAAGGCCTATAGGTCATCTACGCCTTAGTGGCTAAGGAATGATATTGTATTAATTCCTTAACCACTAATAATATATACCCGAGATAAGGGTTTGTTAAGGTGGCAGAGCCCGGTAATTGCATAAAACTTAAAACTTTACTATCAGAGGTTCAACTCCTCTCCTTAACATCCATGTATCTAATTAACTTTATCTTAATAGTTGTCCCTGTTCTTCTAGCTATAGCATTCTTAACTTTAATAGAACGTAAGGTCTTAGGATATATACAACTACGAAAAGGCCCCAACATAGTAGGTCCATATGGTGTGCTACAGCCAGTAGCAGATGCTTTAAAATTATTCATTAAAGAACCCCTCCGCCCTTCTACATCATCACTACTACTATTTACTATTGCACCTTGTTTGGCCCTAACCCTTGCCATATCTATATGAATCCCTATCCCTATACCATATCCCTTAATTAATATAAATCTAGGTGCCCTATTCATTCTAGCTACATCCAGCCTAGCAGTATATTCTATTTTATGATCCGGGTGAGCATCAAATTCCAAATACGCATTATTTGGAGCTCTACGAGCTGTAGCACAGACCATTTCTTATGAAGTCACCCTAGCCATTATCCTCTTATCTATTTTATTACTCAACGGAACATTTACACTATCAACTCTAATAACTACCCAAAAAAACATCTGACTAATCCTCCCAACTTGACCCCTGGCCATAATATGATTCGTATCCACCCTAGCAGAAACAAACCGAGCACCTTTTGACCTAACAGAAGGTGAATCAGAATTAGTTTCAGGATTTAACGTAGAATACGCCGCAGGACCTTTCGCTCTATTCTTTATAGCTGAATACATAAATATTTTATTAATAAATGCCTTAACTACTATTATCTTTCTTAATTCTATAATAACAACCACACACCCGGAACTACACACAATAAACTTCATAATCAAAACACTTATATTAACTGCCCTTTTTTTATGAGTTCGAGCCTCCTATCCACGATTCCGCTATGATCAACTTATACACCTACTATGAAAAAATTTCCTCCCACTTACACTGGCACTCTGTATATGACATATCTCTATACCAATCTCCTTATCTAGCATTCCACCTCAATCAATCTAGAAATATGTCTGAAAAAAGAGTTACTTTGATAGAGTAAAACATAGAGGTTTAAACCCTCTTATTTCTAGAATAATAGGAATTGAACCCAACCTAAAGAACTCAAAATTCTTTGTGCTACCCATACACTATATTCTATTAGTAAGGTCAGCTAATTAAGCTATCGGGCCCATACCCCGAAAATGTTGGTCTAACCCCTTCCCGTACTAATCAACATTATAACAACAACAATAATCTACACCACCCTCATTATAGGCACATTAACTACCCTAATTAGTTCTCATTGATTACTAATATGAATTGGACTAGAACTAAGCATATTATCTATTATTCCAATCCTTATAGACAAAACCAACCCCCGATCAACAGAAGCTGCAACAAAATATTTTCTCACACAAGCAACCGCATCAATAATCCTACTTATATCAATTATCACAACAATAATATATTCAGGACAATGATCTATTATTCACTCTGATAATCTAATCACCTCATTAGCTCTAACATTATCTTTAATTATAAAATTAGGTTTAGCCCCATTCCACTTCTGAGTAACAGAAGTCACGCAAGGAACATCTTTAATTTCAGGTATAATCTTATTAACATGACAAAAAATCGCACCATTATCAATTCTAATGCAAATTTCCCCAACAATTAATCAACCACTTATCATTAGCTCAGCACTACTTTCAGCACTATTAGGAGGCTGAGGGGGACTAAACCAAACACAATTACGAAAAATCCTAGCATATTCTTCAATTGCCCACATAGGATGAATACTAGTAGTAATTAACTTCATACCCTCAATTTCCCTATTCAACTTAATATTATATATTATTTTAACCATTTCAGTATTTACTGCTCTTTACAAAAATAATAACCTCACTACATTATCACTATCTCACGTATGAAGTACAGCTCCCTCTACCATCATTATTATTCTAATAAACCTACTATCATTAGGAGGACTTCCACCATTAACAGGATTCGCCCCAAAATGAGTTATTATTCAAGAATTAGTAAAAAATAATAACATCTTAATCCCCGCACTTATAACAATAATAGCTCTATTAAGCCTTTATTTTTATATTCGATTAACTTACTCAACTACACTAACCCTTTTTCCAATTACCAACAATACAAAAACAAAATGATATTTTCATAATAAAAAAGCAATAACAATTTTAGCCCCTTTAACCACATTATCTACCATAACTCTCCCTTTAACACCTCTTTTAATTACTCTAAATTAAGGAAATTAGGTTAAATAGACCAAGAGCCTTCAAAGCTCTAAGTAAATAAAATAATATTTATTTCCTGCTAAGGATTGCAAGATCATAAACCTACATCATTTGCATGCAAAACAAACACTTTAATTAAGCTAAACCCTTCTAGGTTGGTGAGATACTAACCCACGAAATATTAGTTAACAGCTAACTACCCTAAACAACTGGCTTCAACCTACTTCTCCCGCCCTAAGAAGAAAAAGGAGGGCGGGAGAAGCCCCGGCAGGTTTGAAGCTGCTCCTTTGAATTTGCAATTCAATATGAGTAATCACCTCGAAGCTCAATGGTAAGAAAAGGGTTACTAACCTTTATCTTTAGATTTACAGTCTAATGCTTATTATTCAGCCATCTTACCTATGTTAATTAATCGATGATTATTTTCCACTAATCACAAGGATATTGGTACCTTATATCTTTTATTTGGTGCCTGAGCTGGGATAGTAGGAACTGCTTTAAGCCTATTAATTCGTGCAGAACTAGGTCAACCAGGAGCATTACTAGGAGACGATCAAATTTATAACGTAATTGTAACCGCCCATGCATTCGTTATAATTTTCTTTATGGTTATGCCAATTATGATTGGAGGATTCGGAAACTGATTAGTTCCTTTAATAATTGGAGCCCCTGATATAGCATTTCCACGAATAAACAATATAAGCTTCTGACTTCTACCTCCATCATTTCTACTTCTTCTTGCTTCATCAATGGTAGAAGCTGGAGCCGGGACAGGTTGAACAGTTTATCCCCCACTAGCCGGAAATCTTGCCCACGCAGGAGCCTCTGTTGATTTAACAATCTTTTCACTTCACTTAGCAGGAGTATCCTCGATTTTAGGAGCTATCAACTTTATTACAACTATTATTAACATAAAACCACCAGCTCTAACACAATACCAAACACCTTTATTTGTCTGATCAGTTTTAATTACAGCTGTACTTCTTCTCCTTTCATTACCAGTCCTAGCTGCTGGAATTACAATATTACTAACAGATCGTAATCTAAATACAACTTTCTTCGATCCAGCTGGCGGAGGAGATCCGATTCTCTATCAACACTTATTTTGATTCTTTGGTCACCCCGAGGTTTATATTCTAATTCTTCCTGGTTTCGGAATAATTTCTCATATCGTAACATACTATTCTGGGAAAAAAGAACCTTTTGGTTATATAGGTATAGTATGAGCCATAATGTCAATTGGTTTCTTAGGATTTATTGTATGAGCACATCACATGTTTACAGTAGGTATAGACGTTGATACACGAGCATACTTTACATCTGCTACAATAATTATTGCTATTCCTACCGGAGTAAAAGTATTTAGCTGATTAGCAACATTACATGGAGGAAACATTAAATGATCTCCCGCCATACTATGGGCTCTAGGATTTATTTTCTTGTTCACTGTAGGAGGTCTTACAGGTATTGTATTAGCTAACTCTTCTTTAGATATTGTATTACATGATACCTATTATGTCGTTGCACATTTTCACTATGTATTATCAATAGGTGCTGTATTTGCCATTATAGGGGGATTCGTTCACTGATTTCCCTTATTTTCAGGATATACTCTAGATCAAACATGAGCTAAAATCCATTTCTTCATTATATTTGCCGGAGTAAATATTACCTTTTTCCCACAACATTTTTTAGGATTATCAGGCATGCCTCGACGATATTCAGATTACCCAGACGCATACACATTCTGAAACACAGTATCCTCAATAGGTTCATTCATCTCTTTAACTGCAGTAATAGTAATAATTTTTATAATCTGAGAGGCTTTTGCTTCTAAACGAGAAATTATAATAACTGAACTTACCTCAAATAACTTAGAATGACTTCATGGATGTCCTCCCCCTTATCACACATTCGAAGAACCTACATATATTAAAATTTAACCACAAGAAAGGAAGGAATCGAACCCCCAAAGACTAGTTTCAAGCCAACCCCATAACCTTTATGACTTTCTTTACTGGATTTAGATATTAGTAAAAACATTACATAACTTTGTCAAAGTTAAATTACTGGTTTAATTCCTGTATATCTTTATGGCTTATCCATATGAACTAGGATTTCAAGACGCCACATCTCCTATTATAGAAGAACTACTCCATTTTCATGACCACACACTTATAATTGTATTTCTAATTAGCACTCTAGTGTTATATCTTATCTCCCTTATATTAACAACAAAACTAACACATACTAGCACAATAGACGCCCAAGAAGTAGAAACTATTTGAACAATTCTTCCTGCTATTATCTTAATTATAATTGCATTACCATCATTACGAATTTTATATATAATAGATGAAGTCAATAACCCCTTATTAACAGTAAAGACCATGGGTCATCAATGATATTGAAGCTATGAATATACAGACTATGAAGAATTAAACTTTGATTCTTATATAACTCCTACAACAGATTTAAATCCAGGTGAACTTCGATTACTTGAAGTAGACAATCGAGTAGTTCTTCCAATAGAAGTGCCAGTCCGAATACTAATTTCATCAGAAGACGTCTTACACTCATGAGCAATCCCATCATTAGGATTAAAAACTGACGCTATCCCAGGGCGACTAAACCAAACAATTCTAACATCATCTCGCCCTGGTCTATTTTATGGGCAATGTTCAGAAATCTGCGGTTCTAATCATAGTTTCATACCTATTGTCATTGAAATAGTAACTTTAAAAGCATTCGAAAACTGATGCTCTTCAATATTATAAGTCACTATGAAGCTAAACAGCATTAACCTTTTAAGTTAAAGATTGAGAAGTAAACTCTCCATAGTGAAATGCCACAACTAGATACATCCACATGATTTGTTGTCATTACATCTGCACTCTTTACACTATTTATTATTCTACAATTAAAAATCCTAACCCATCAATTTCCTATAAACCCTCAATCAACTTATCTAAAACAAACAAAACATAACACACCTTGAGAAGAAAAATGAACGAAAACTTATTTGCCTCTTTCATAACACCTAGCCTAATAGGTATCCCTATTGTAATGTTCATTATTATATTCCCAACTCTCTTACTCCCTACCCCTAATCGACTAATCAACAACCGAACTATTACAATTCAACAATGATTAATTAAACTAATCCTAAAACAAATAATAATAATTCATAGCATTAAGGGACGGACTTGATCACTTATATTAATTACATTAATCCTATTTATTGGAACAACTAACCTACTAGGACTTCTTCCCCATTCATTTACCCCTACAACTCAATTATCTATAAACTTAGGAATAGCAATCCCTCTTTGAGCAGGAGCTGTATTATTAGGTTTTCGCCACAAAACAAAAATATCTTTAGCCCACTTTCTTCCTCAAGGTACACCACTAATTCTTATCCCTATACTAGTAATTATTGAAACAATTAGTCTTTTTATTCAACCTATGGCTCTAGCAGTCCGTTTAACTGCCAATATTACTGCTGGTCATTTATTAATACACCTAATTGGAGGAGCAACCTCAGTTTTATTTACCATTAGTACCCCTGCTGCACTCACTACATTTATTATTTTATTAATACTAACAATACTAGAATTCGCTGTAGCCCTAATCCAAGCATATGTTTTCACATTACTAGTTAGTCTTTACCTACATGATAATACCTAATGACCCATCAAACACATGCATACCACATAGTTAATCCTAGTCCTTGACCCCTTACAGGAGCCTTATCAGCCCTTCTACTTACTTCAGGCCTTGTTATATGATTTCACTTTAACTCCACTACACTTCTCTCCCTAAGTATACTAACTAATATATTAACTATATATCAATGATGGCGTGATGTAGTACGAGAAGGAACATATCAAGGCCACCACACATCAACAGTCCAAAAAGGTCTTCGTTACGGAATAATTCTATTTATTATTTCAGAAGTATTCTTTTTCTCAGGTTTCTTTTGAGCTTTTTATCACTCCAGCCTAGCCCCTACTCCTGAGCTGGGAGGATACTGACCCCCTACAGGAATTAACCCTCTTGATCCACTAGAAGTACCTTTACTAAATACATCAGTCCTATTGGCTTCTGGCGTCTCAATCACTTGAGCCCATCATAGTTTAATAGAAGGTAATCGTAAACAAATAACTCAAGCCCTTATAATCACAATTGCCCTAGGAGCTTACTTTACACTATTACAAATATCAGAATATTTTGAAGCTCCTTTTACCATCTCCGACGGAATTTATGGTTCAACATTCTTCGTCGCTACAGGATTCCACGGACTACACGTAATTATTGGCTCAACATTTCTTCTAACCTGTCTACTACGACAACTTTACTTTCACTTCACCTCAAAACATCACTTTGGTTTCGAAGCTGCAGCTTGATACTGACACTTTGTAGACGTAGTATGATTATTTCTATATGTCTCAATTTACTGATGAGGATCTTATCTTCTTAGTATAACTAGTACCACTGACTTCCAATCAGTAAGATCTGAATCAATATCAGAAGAAGATAATAAATATTATTATATCTATTACAATTAATTATATATTAACCATTATTCTCATCATTATTGCATTCTGACTACCTCAACTTAATATTTATACAGAAAAAGCTAGTCCTTATGAATGTGGCTTCGACCCTACAGAAATTACACGCCTGCCCTTTTCTATAAAATTTTTTCTAATTGCTATTACCTTCCTCCTATTCGATTTAGAAATCGCCCTTCTACTTCCTCTTCCATGAGCCTTCCAATCCATCAAACTTAATATAACACTATGAATCTCCATCGCACTAATCTTAATCCTATCATTAGGCTTAACCTATGAATGATTACAAAAAGGTCTAGAATGAACTGAATATAGTAGTTAGTTTAATAAAAACAAATGATTTCGACTCATTAAATTATGCTTAAATACATAACTACTAAAATGACCTCAGTCTTATTTAATATAACCACAGCTTTTGCCATCTCATTCGCAGGAGTAATAATTTATCGATCACACATAATATCCTCCTTGCTATGCCTAGAAGGAATAATACTATCACTATTCATCCTAGGAACCATTACCATACTAAATCTCCAATATACCTCATCTTTCTCTACCTCCATCATATTACTCGTATTTGCCGCCTGCGAAGCAGCTGTAGGCCTAGCACTACTAGTGATAATCTCAAACACATACGGAATTGATTATGTACAAAACCTAAACCTACTACAATGCTAAAAATTATTATTCCAACAATCATACTTATTCCTACCACCTGACTATCTAAACCTTCAATATTATGAACTAGCTCTACATCCTATAGCATATTAATCGCATTAATCAGCTTAGTATACCTAAATAAACCCGATATATCTAGTATAAACTACTCTTTAACCTCCTTCTGTGACTCTCTATCATCTCCATTACTAGTATTAACAACATGACTCCTTCCTCTTATAATTATTGCAAGTCAATATCACCTGAAAAATGAAACAGAAACCCGAAAAAAACTATATATCTTTCTACTAATTTTACTCCAATTATTTCTTATTCTTACATTCTCAGCAACAGAGTTAGTCATATTCTATATCCTATTCGAAACCACATTAATTCCAACTTTAATTATTATTACACGCTGAGGTAACCAAACCGAACGAATAAAAGCAGGACTATACTTCCTCTTCTATACACTAATTGGCTCTCTTCCATTACTAATTTCACTAATCTATATACAAAATCAACTAGGATCACTAAATATTCTACTATTTAATTATTACAACTATCACGCCTATTGTAATTGATCTAGCAATTTAATATGACTAGCCTGTATCATAGCATTTATAATCAAACTACCCCTATACGGTCTTCACCTGTGATTGCCTAAAGCACATGTAGAAGCTCCTATTGCAGGTTCAATAGTACTTGCAGCTATCTTACTAAAACTAGGAGGTTATGGCATAATACGAATTTCACAATTATTAGAACCTCTAACAAACTACATAGCCTACCCTTTTATCCTATTATCACTATGAGGTATAATTATAACCAGTTCTATCTGCTTACGCCAAACAGATCTAAAATCTCTCATCGCCTACTCATCCGTAAGCCATATAGCGCTAGTAATCATCGCTATTCTAATTCAAACTCCATGAAGCTTTATAGGAGCTACAGCACTTATAATCGCCCACGGATTAACTTCTTCACTATTATTCTGCCTAGCTAACTGTAATTATGAACGAGTACACAGCCGAACACTATTATTAGCTCGAGGTTTACAAATACTATTTCCACTAATAGGTTTATGATGAATCATTGCAAGTCTCACTAATTTAGCACTTCCTCCTACTATTAATTTAATCGGAGAATTACTAATCATTATATCAACTTTTTCATGATCACACTTTTCAATCATTCTAACAGGACTCAACATCTTAATCACCGCTCTATATACCTTATTTATATTAACCTCGACACAACGAGGTAAAATCCCTTATCACATTTACAATCTACCATCAACATTTACACGAGAAAATATTCTAATAATACTTCATATTATCCCCTTACTATTATTAACTCTAAATCCTAAAATTATCTTAGGTAGCTTATATTGTAAATATAGTTTAACCAAAACATTAGATTGTGAATCTAACATCAGAAGCATAAAAACTTCTTGTTTACCACCCGGAGAAAGAAAACTGGAACTGCTAATTCCACATCCCCATAATTAACATTATGGCTTTCTCAACTTTTATAGGATAGAAGTATTCCATTGGTCTTAGGAACCAAAAGATTGGTGCAACTCCAAATAAAAGTAATAAATATATTTACTTCCACATTTATTTTAACTCTTGTACTTCTTACACTTCCTGTCCTATCACCAATAACAAACTTTCACAAAAAACTACCTTACCCTTATTACGTTAAAATTATTATCTCATTATGTTTCTTTCTCAGTTTAATTCCAACAATCATTATATTCTATTATAACCATGAAGCCGTAACCTCAAACTGAAACTGATTAACAATTCAAACTATAAACCTAAATTTCAATATTAAATTAGATTACTTCTCAATTCTATTCATATCAGTAGCCTTATTTGTCACATGATCTATTATAGAATTTTCCCTTTGATATATACATTCTGATCCACACATAAACAAATTTTTCAAATATTTACTCTTATTCTTAATTACTATAATAATTCTAGTTACAGCAAACAACTTATTTCAACTTTTCATCGGATGAGAAGGAGTAGGAATTATATCTTTTCTTCTAATTGGATGATGATACGGACGATCAGAAGCTAACACAGCAGCAATACAAGCAATCCTATATAACCGAATTGGAGACATTGGATTCATCATATCTATATCATGATTTATCCTCAAGTCTAACTCATGAGAACTACAACAAATCTTTATAACTCATAATGAAAATTATCTTATCCCTATATTAGGACTACTAATAGCTGCAACTGGAAAATCAGCTCAATTTGGCCTTCACCCCTGACTACCATCAGCTATAGAAGGTCCTACACCAGTATCAGCTCTACTTCACTCAAGCACAATAGTAGTTGCAGGAATTTTCTTGTTAATTCGATTTTACCCTATTATCCAAAGCAACGAAACTATATTAACAATATGTTTATGCATAGGAGCAATTACTACATTATTCACAGCTATCTGTGCCATTACCCAAAATGATATCAAAAAAATCGTAGCATTCTCCACTTCAAGCCAACTAGGCCTAATAATAGTTACAATTGGTATTAATCAACCACATATAGCATTCCTACACATCTGCACCCACGCATTTTTCAAAGCAATACTTTTCTTATGCTCCGGATCAATCATTCATAATTTAAACGACGAACAAGATATCCGAAAAATAGGGGGTCTATATAAAATTATGCCTATTACATCTTCCTCCCTTATAATCGGAAGCTTAGCCCTTACAGGAATTCCCTTCCTCACAGGATTCTACTCAAAAGATCTAATCATTGAATCCGCAGTAACGTCGTATACAAACGCCTGAGCCCTAACCACCACCTTAATTGCTACATCACTTACTGCTGTTTACAGTACACGAATCATCTTTTTTGTCCTCCTTAATAACCCCCGATTTAATTTTACATATAATATAAACGAAAAAGACTCTTCAATAATTAACCCAATCAAACGACTAGCAGTAGGTAGTATTATAGCCGGTTTCTTCATAACTTACAATATTCCTATCACAAATATTCCTCAAATAACAATAACTCAAAACATAAAAACCATAGCATTATCTTTAACAATCCTAGGTTTTGCCATCGCTATAGAATTAAACCTAATAACCAAAAACCTAAAAATTAACTACTCATCCAAGCCCTCCAACTTCTCCAACATACTAGGCTATTTCCCTATAATCTCACACCGAATTTTCCCATATACCAATCTGATCACAGGACAAAATCTGGCATTCTCAACAGTAGATTCAATCTGACTAGAAAAAATTACTCCTAAACATATCTCTACCACACAAATAAAAGTATCCATACTTACCTCAACCCAAATAGGAATATTAAAACTCTATTTCTTATCTTTCTTCATCACCATAATCTTAACAATTACTCTTATAATTTAATTAGCACGAGTAATCTCAAGAACAACAAAAATACAAGTAAATAAAGATCACCCTGCCACAAATATTAATCAATAGTTATAACTATAAATTGCAGCCACCCCAGCAGGATCTTCACTAAAAAACCCTGCATTACCTCCTTCCGCATCATAAATAACCCATTCACCCATAGCATAACAGTCAATCAAAATCTCAACATGCTCATATTTCACTCATCAATATAATACAACTGACTCAGACAATATACCCAGAAATAAAGAAAATCAAATAATAATATTAGAACCTCATGTTTCAGGATACTGTTCCATAGCTATTGCAGTAGTATAAGCAAATACTACCATTATACCCCCTAAATAAACTAAAAACACTACTAAACCTAAAAATGACCCACCACAACTCAATACAATACCACACCCCACACCACCACTTACAACCAACGCTAATCCTCCGTAAATAGGAGAAGGTTTTACCGAAAAACTAATAAAACCAATAACAAAAATAATGCTAAAAATATAAATAATATTTAAAATCATAATTCCTACATGGAATTTAACCATGACTAATGATATGAAAAACCATCGTTGTAATTCAACTATAAGAACTTATTAATGACCAACCTACGAAAATCCCACCCTCTAATTAAAATTATTAATCACTCTTTTATTGATTTACCTACTCCATCTAATATTTCAGCATGATGAAATTTTGGTTCCTTATTAGGTGTATGTTTAATTCTCCAAATCATTACTGGGTTATTTTTAGCAATACACTACACTGCAGACACAACTACAGCCTTCTCATCTGTTGCACACATTTGTCGAGACGTAAACTACGGTTGATTAATCCGATATGCACACGCCAACGGCGCATCAATATTCTTCATCTTTCTCTACTTTCACATCGGACGAGGTATTTATTACGGATCCTACATCTTTATAGAAACCTGAAATATCGGAGTATTATTACTATTTGCAGTTATAGCCACTGCCTTCATAGGATATGTCCTTCCTTGAGGACAAATATCTTTTTGAGGAGCAACAGTCATCACTAACCTACTCTCTGCTATTCCCTATATTGGACCTACTCTCGTAGAATGAATCTGAGGAGGATTTTCAGTTGATAAAGCAACTTTAACACGATTTTTCGCCTTCCACTTCGTACTCCCTTTTATTATTACAGCAATAGTTATAATTCATCTATTATTCCTACATGAAACAGGATCCAATAATCCCTCAGGATTAAACTCAGACTCAGACAAAATCCCATTCCATCCATATTATACAATCAAAGATATCTTAGGCTTCCTATTCATACTATTAACCCTAATAATATTAATTCTATTCTCACCAGATCTCTTAGGAGACCCAGACAATTATACTCCTGCCAACCCACTTAATACACCCCCTCATATCAAACCAGAATGATATTTTCTATTCGCATATGCAATCCTACGCTCTATCCCCAATAAACTAGGAGGAGTCTTAGCATTAGTATTCTCAATCTTAATTCTAATATTATTTCCTATAATACATACATCTAAACAACGTAGCATAACATTTCGCCCTCTCAGTCAATGTTTATTATGAATTCTAGTAGCAAATTTAATTATCCTAACCTGAATTGGAGGTCAACCTGTAGAACATCCTTTCATTACAATTGGACAACTAGCATCAATCTCCTACTTCTGTATTATCTTAATTCTCATACCAACAACAAGCTTCATAGAAAACAAATTACTCAAATGAAGAGCCTTAGTAGTATAAAAATTACATTGGTCTTGTAAACCAAAAACGGAGTACAATTCTCCCTAAGACACCATCTACTCAAGAAAGAAGCAATTAGCCACGCCATCAGTACCCAAAACTGACATTCTAATTAAACTATTTCTTGAACCCATAATACACTCATAGGATGTAGCCTATGTACGTCGTGCATTAATGCCTTACCCCATTAATATATGCAAGAGTACATATATTGTATAATAATACATAAACCATTATATGTATAATCAACATTAAACCCTTGGCCCCATGCATATAAGCATGTACATTTAACTAAGACGTGCATAATACATTACACTCTTTACTCCAAATAACTGCAAGTCAATACGACTATTACAATCCAATAATCACGGTTAATTTTACATAAGACATATATATGCGTGATATAGACATTAGTCCATAAAGTCAAATAAGTCCTCGTCCATACGTCTATCCCCATCCATCGGAAGTAGATTAACTAGCATCCTCCGTGAAATCATCAACCCGCTAGACAGGTGTCCCCCTCCTCGCTCCGGGCCCATAATATGTGGGGGTAGCTAGAGTGAAACTTTATCAGACATCTGGTTCTTTCTTCAGGGCCATAAAAATAAATTCGCTCATTCGTTCCTCTTAAATAAGACATCTCGATGGATGACGGGTCTACTGGAAAGAAACCAGCAATGTCTCTAATTCAATGCATTTGGTATCTTTTTAATTTTGGGGATGCTGTGACTCAGCATATGCCGTCAAGGCATGAACGCGTCCAATTATATTGTAGCTGGACTTATTAGTCAGTACCCTTGGCCCGCATAATAAAAATCTCGTAAGACATTCTTTTAATGCTAGAAGGACATAGAATAAATTTAACGACTCACACACGTATACACACGTATACACGTATACACGTATACACGTATTTTTAACCAATAGATATCTTTTAACAAACCCCCCTTACCCCCCGTAAAAATTACAAATATAATACACAGGAATTCACCCATGCATCGCACTGACATATCTTGCCAAACCCCAAAAACAAGAAAAATTGAGTGCAAAAATGTAAAAATTCACGCTATCCGATATCATTCTTATAGGATGTAAAATAAAATTTAACCCTCATGTCAGTACAACATGCAACATATTTTTCATAGAATGTTTTTAACCTGTAATCCAGCTTTAACTAATACTAGGTTTATTTATCTTAATTACACTG